ATATTATAAACATAAGTATATATGCATTAAGTACGTGCAGTAGATACATAGTGTCTAGTGGCTCATTGTTGAATAATAAAATTAGGAAGTCTAGGAGAAAATGCAATGAATTGTTTCAAGACCGACTCGAATAGAAATAAATTCAATTGCAATAATTCAAAAAACAAAAAAAAAATACTACTACTAGATTTCTAATGTCGATTCTAATGAATAATTCGTCAATGACGAATAAAAAACAATTCTATGCAATTCTGAAAGGGGGAAAGATCCCTCGGCTCGAATCATTTGATTATTGACAATTTCAAAAAACGGATCATACTATGATCATAGTATGATGGCCGTTGGTCAAGCGGGCCCCCATCGTCTAGTGGTTTAGGACATCTCTCTTTCAAGGAGGCAGCGGGGATTCGAATTCCCCTGGGGGTAGGGTACTACGAAAGGAAATTGATCATGGATTACCAATAAGTCGAAAATTGATTCTTCCTGGGTCGATGCCCGAGCGGTTAATGGGGACGGACTGTAAATTCGTTGGCAATATGTCTACGCTGGTTCAAATCCAGCTCGGCCCAATAATTCGCCAATCCGCCATGAGATCATATAACTCCCTTTGTACTTCAGAAATACCCGATCCGGAGATAAAAAAGAATCAAATTTTCTGCTAGATCCCGTATTTCCCTGGGATTGTAGTTCAATTGGTCAGAGCACCGCCCTGTCAAGGCGGAAGCTGCGGGTTCGAGCCCCGTCAGTCCCGACGGATCCAATAAATAGATAAAAAAATCTCGCCCTTTTTCTGAAGGGGACCGGGGGAAGAATTTCATTGTCAAAGCAAAGGGGAAATCCTTATTTCTTTTTTCTTTCCTTTTGGTAGGAGAAAGACATATGCGGTTGGATTAGTACAATTATTGGTAGCATTATAGTCAGTATTCCAAGAAATGCTGGCTTTTTCGATTGCCCCCGATGCATGTAATGGAATCGAGTACTATACTTTACTTTTTTGAGGCGCGCATACACAAAAGGAATTCCTTTCTTGTCCAATACAAAATTGAATATAAGAAAATACTTTCCAGAAAAAACAAAAAAAAAACAATTTATTTTTCTGGCTACGGATTTATGGAACCTGACTTACTAGTTTGAAGTTGCAAAATCGATTTCATGCAAATTGCACACTGAGCTTTTGGTATAGGTGTCCTGGGGCTAATAATCTACGAAGAAAGGAGGGGGAAGGACAGATCAACCAAAGATCCTACTCCTCTTAGAAAGGCGAATGAATCATTTTGCCTATTTTTCATTTTGTTTTAAGGCCCCATCGACGAAAGAACAAATCGGAAAATAGTAAATTTGATGAATATTCATTTTATACGGTCTCATCTTTATCACACTTCTTTGTCTTCCAAGTCAAAAATAGTTTCGTTCTAAACTCCTTTCTTTTTCCATTTAGCTTTTATTGTTTGTTTGGGTTTGTAACTATGTGACCACTGGAAGTGGAAGAGCTATTTGATGAGACTTCATCAGATGATTGTACAAGAAGGAACTAGATAGATTAGAGAGAAAAAAAGAACAGATAATAAAAAATGATAAATAAATAAAGGAATTTTGGGTTAGGTCAGCAATCCAAGTTTGGGGCGGTATGGATAAAAGAACTTCCTATGTTATACTATTCAATTCTCGACGACGAATTTATTTGATAGTTCAGATATTGTTATTCATGATATTGATCTGATTCAAGATCATCGAGAGGTAATATTCATTCATTGAATTTACAGGCCAAAGATTTATCATCTCTATGGGATTAAATCCCGAGTTATTGCGAAGTAAAAAACCGATGAGATTATGGAAGTAAATATTCTTGCATTTATTGCTACTGCACTATTTATTCTAGTTCCTACCGCTTTTCTACTTATCATTTATGTAAAAACAGTCAGTCAAAACGATTAATTATTAACTAATTTGAATGAAACTTGACTTCTGAGTTCTTAGCCAAAATTGACGAAATAAAATGAAAAAGATTCCAATTTCATGTCTTAAATGAAATGAGTGGACTAGAATCGGCAGTATTCTAATAGATAGATAGTATGGTAGAAAGATTCATCTATTTCTTTCTACCATACTATTTATTAGTTAGATTCTTGTTACAAAGCTGCCCCCTGGAATAAAATAAAGATAGAGGCTGCATTTGATATGGATCTATCTATCAATCTACAATATTATCTTGATATATGCGAATATCAATTCCATATATGGGATTGACATAGCATCCAATTCCATTTATTTGCTATATCTATTTGTTCTGATCAATCTGAATTACTCCTATGTCTTATAGTTTGGATTACTATATTTTTGATTTCCAATATGAATCTCGGTATCTATTGAGAGAATCAAATCAATGAAGCAAAAGCGATAGATATAGATATAGGCATATTCAAAAAATCACGTAGTAATCTTTTTTTTAACATTCCCAAGAAGTAAACCATTGACAGTAGTTCCACGGGCATCGAAAAGG